CTCCTACAAAGAAACTTGTAATACCTACTCCATTTGTAATTCCATCAATGATTCGTTTATCAAAAAAATTCGTTTGTTTTGCTAATTTTCTTATACTTTCAGTTAAATATTTTTTAAAAAAAGCATCGATGTAACCACGATTATATGACCAATTATATACAAAATTTATTAGTTTTTCCCACCTAATTCTTTTAGAACTCCACTTTTGAAATGAATTCAGTAAGGTTAAATTTAATTTAGATGAATAAAAAGGCTTATATAAACAGTATGCTATAAATATTCCAAACAAAGCTATACTGACTGAAAAAATTGCATTTTTCAAAAATTCATACCAATCTACAAAATTTTGTGAATTGGTATGCAAAAGATTTATCGACGGCGTTAATAATTTTGATAATATATCAAAGTCTATTCCTTCTTGATTGAAAGGAATTCCTATGGCTCCAATAAACAAAGTAAATAAAAGCAATACAAGCATAGGAAATAGAATAGTATTGTCTGATTCATGGGGATAATAGAAAGTTCTTGTATTAAGTCCAAAATTTTCAACAGTAATAAAAGTTTGATTTCTTACATTATTACTAATTTTATATGTTTTATTGCCAAAAAAAGAAGCTCTTTTCGTATTATTCATTGTTAATAATGGTACTAACCCAAAATTTCTATTAAGTTTTTTATCTTCTTCTTTACCCCACAAAGAGATTGAATAGAAGGAGCGACTTTTTTTTCCACTATAATTTATAAAATTAGTGTTTAAATGTCCTTCAAAAGTAAGTAAATAAATCCGAAACATATAAAATGCGGTTAATCCCGCTGTTGAACAAGCTATTATTGCAAAAATTGGCGAAAATAACAAACTATCATTAAGAATTTCATCTTTAGACCAAAAACAAGCAAGGGGGGGAATACCACAAAGCGAGAGTGTTCCTACTAAAAAGGCAGTTTTTGTAATCGGCACATGTTTTGTCAAACCACCCATAAGAATCATATTCTGACTTTTATCGGGCGAATATCCAACTATAGCTTCCATTGAATGAATAATGGATCCAGATCCTAAAAATAACAAAGCTTTCGAATAAGCATGAGTAATCAAATGAAATAAAGCGGATCTATAAGACCCCATACCTAGAGCTAACATCATATAACCCAGTTGAGACATTGTAGAATAGGCTAAACCTCTCTTAATATCTTTTTGAGCAAGAGCTAAAGTGGCTCCTAAGAGTACTGTTATTATACCTATCAAAGATATTATATACATTATAGAAGGGATAACTATAAAAAGAGGAAGAAGACGAGCTACAAGAAAAATTCCCGCCGCTACCATAGTAGCAGCATGTATAAGAGCCGAAATAGGAGTAGGACCCTCCATGGCATCAGGCAACCATACATGAAGAGGAAATTGTGCAGATTTAGCAATAGGACCCACAAATAATAGAAATGCACACAAAGTAAGAAATAAGAGATTTACTCTATTATTTAAAATTAAATTATTGAATATTTCGAACAAATCTTGAAATTCGAAACTGCCAGTTATCCAATAAAGACCTAAAATTCCTAATAATAAACCAAAATCCCCTACACGATTGGTTACAAAAGCTTTTTGACAGGCATTCGCTGCAATAGGTCGTGTGAACCAAAAACCTATTAATAAATACGAACACATTCCAACTAATTCCCAAAAAAAATAAACTTGGATCAAATTAGAACTAGTAACTAATCCTAACATTGAAGTATTAAAAAAACCCATATAAGCAAAAAACCTCAGATATCCTTGATCATGAGACATATAATTATCACTATAAATCAGAACCAAAATTCCAACAGTTGTAATTAATATTGACATAATAGAAGTAAGTGGATCAATAAAGTAACCGAACTCAAAAGAAAATTCATTATTTATGGTCCAAGACCATACATTTTGATGAATGCAACTTAGAAAAATTTGTTGAATAGATAGATAGAGCGAAAAGATCATAACTATACTTAATAAAAAAATACTCAGAAACGTCCACATACGTCGAAGGTTTTTTGTTGCTGTCGGAAAAAGTAGAAGTCCAGCTCCTAGTAAAATAGGTACTGGAAGTGGAATGAAAGGGATGATCCATGAATATTGATATGTATGTTCCATAAAATAAAAAACCCTTTTTATTTTATTCTTAAATTTATTATTTCTTATTCACTGGTTTGTATATATATTTTTTTTTCAAAGGGGACAATAAAAAAGCACATGATTTCAAACCTAAATAGAAAATTTTTTCGAATTAGTATAATTCTTCATAAACCTTTGAAAAGAAATATATATTCAAATCAAAAAATTAGAAGTGATTAAATAATATTACTCAGTTACTGTAAAAAAACGACATAAAATTTTGATTTTATGCAGATACAGAAAAAGTGAATTAAAATTCCGTATTACAATAATTTATATACATATATTAAGAATAGAACAAAGATTTACACGACAAAAAAATACTTAATATTAATTCTAAAAAAAACTTTACCTAAATAAAGTTATTTGGGTTTGATTATTTAAAATTCTTATTTAATTATGGAATTTAGTGATTGTCTTCCAGTACACTAAGCAAGCTTTTTTTTCAAGAAATATTATTATAATCGATATTTTTTTTTTACATATGAAGTGAAGAAATTTAAGAAAATGATTTCTAATATAACCTATCAGTATAGATTAATTAAATGAGCACTCTCATACGTATTTCAAACGTTAAATACAAAAAATTTTTAAAGAAAAAGGTAAAAAACAGTTGGGTTTTAAACTTTTGAATGTCTGCTTTGTTTGAAAAATAATATATAATAAAATTTGAAAGAAAAAAATTACTCAATATGGAGTACGAAAGAATAGAATAATAAATGTCTTTGACATCCAATTATACCACTGAAAAACTTTTTTCATTTTTGAATGGCAGTTCCAAAAAAACGTACTTCTATCTCGAAAAAGCGTATTCGTAAAAAAATTTGGAAAAGGAAGGGATATTGGACATCGTTGAAAGCTTTTTCCTTAGGGAAATCGCTTTCTACAGGTAATTCAAAAAGTTTTTTTGTACAACAAAATAAATAAAAAACACTAGAATAATTAGAATTAGCCTAACGTAAAAACAAATTTTTTAGAATATATATATATTCTAAAAAGGGGGGGGGGTTATTATTTTCCCCCATCAATAAAATAATAAATAAATATCTTGTATTTCCTCTTAACTAGGAAATACAAGATATTTAAGCGAAATCAATAGGTTCTTGAAATTAATTTAAGTCAAAAAATTTTTACTTTATACCTTATACCTTTAGGAATTATTATTTCTCTGAATTCTTCTATTCTTTACTTGGAATCAAAGTTTTAAAAGCATCTATACACAATAAGTGAATATTAGATAATAATAATTATTAAGTAATAATATATGATATTTTTTTTAAGTGATCAAAAAATCTTATGTTTGTACAATATAAAAAGATGCATGAAAATAGATATTTTGACAATTAGTGTTTTTCATTTCTCTTGAGCAACTTAGGCAAATTTGATTGAAAATTTCTAAGGATTTTTGAGAAGTTTTAATTTTTCGAAAAAGCATTTTTGTAATAATAAAATCAATTGTAAATTCCATTGAATTGGCTTCTTTATTTAAAATTGGAATCTCGACGATTGAGTAAAAACTTGTTAGTATTATTTTGAACAAGTTGCCGCTATGGTGAAATTGGTAGACACGCTGCTCTTAGGAAGCAGTGCTATAGCATCTCGGTTCGAGTCCGAGTAGCGGCATAAGATCTTATAAAAGAGATATTATAAGTTTTATAATCAAATTAATACCCGACTTTTTTCTAATATCGGGTAAAACCTAGTATTAATTTATTAATTTTTAACAAATTTTTTATGATTTTTTCAATTTTAGAACATATATTAACTCATATATCTTTTTCGGTCGTTTCAATTGTACTAACAATTTATTTTTTAACTTTATTAGTTAATTTAGATGAAATCATAGGATTTTTTGATTCATCAGATAAAGGAATCGTAATTACGTTTTTTGGTATAACAGGATTATTATTCACGCGTTGGATTTATTCAGGACATTTTCCATTAAGCAATTTATATGAATCATTAATTTTTCTTTCATGGGTTTTTTCAATTATTCATATGGTTTCCTATTTTAATAAAAAAAAAAAAAATTACTTAAACGCAATAACTGCGCCAAGTGCTATTTTTATTCAGGGTTTTGCTACTTCAGGTCTTTTAAACAACATGCCTCAGTCTGCAATATTAGTACCAGCTCTCCAGTCCCAGTGGTTAATGATGCACGTAAGTATGATGATATTAGGCTATGGCGCTCTGTTATGCGGATCATTATTATCAATAGCTCTTCTAGTCATTACATTTCGCAAGGTCGGATATACTTTTTGGAAAAATAATATGAAAACAAAATTTTTATTAAATGAATTATTTTCTTTTGATGTACTTTACTACATAAATGAAAAAAATTCTATTTTACTACAACAAAACATTAATTTTAGTTTTTCTAGAAATTATTATAGGTATCAATTGATTGAACAATTAGATTATTGGAGTTTTCGTATTATTAGTCTTGGATTTATCTTTTTAACCGTCGGCATTCTTTCAGGAGCTGTATGGGCGAATGAAACATGGGGTTCATATTGGAATTGGGATCCAAAGGAAACCTGGGCATTTATTACTTGGACCATATTCGCAATTTATTTACATATTAAAACAAATAGGAATGTTCGGGGTATAAATTCTGCAATTGTGGCTTCGATAGGTTTTCTTTTAATTTGGATATGCTATTTTGGCGTCAATCTTTTAGGAATAGGTTTACATAGTTATGGTTCATTTACATCAAATTAACTAAAACATTAAAAAAGAAAAAAAAAAAATAGCATATATATATATATATATAATTTCATATAAGTTAAGAAATCTAATTTAGTTTTAGTAGTAAATCATCAAGAACCTTTTGAATCATTGTACTACTTGATTCAAAAGGTTCTCACAATACAAAAACCAAAGACTTCTTATTATAATTCAATTTAATGTTTTTTTTATTTCCTGAAAACTATCCATAAAAATAATTAGATAAAATGGATTCGACCTTGTCACTTGCTAATGAGAGCACAAAATCAGGATAAATCCCAATACCAATTATGGGTAGAAGAATAGAGATTGAAAGAAATAACTCTCGGGGTCCAGAATCAAAAAAAGAAAAGTTTTTGGCATTAATTAACTTGTATCCATAGAACATTTGGCGTGACATAGATAATAAATATATAGGAGTTAATATCATTCCAATTGCCATTACAAAAATAATTAAAATTTTTGAAATTAATAAATATTTTTGGCTCGTAATTATTCCAAAAAAAACAATTAATTCTGCAACAAAACCACTCATGCCCGGTAATGCAAGGGAAGCCATCGATAAGATAGTGAACATTGTAAATATCTTTGGAATGGAGATAGCCATTCCACCCATTTCATCAAGATAAACAAGCCGGATTCTATCATAACTCGTTCCTGCCAAGAAAAAAAGTGCAGCGCCAATAAATCCATGAGAGATTATTTGTAAAATAGCTCCATTAAGTCCAGGATCCGTTATAGAACCAATACCTATAATTATAAAACCCATATGAGATACAGAAGAATAGGCTATTCTCTTTTTTAAATTACGTTGACCGGGAGATGTTGAAGCTGCATAAATTATTTGGATTGTGCCGACTACCATCAACCAAGGAGAAAACATAGAATGAGCGTGAGGTAATAATTCCATATTGATTCGAACCAACCCGTATGCTCCCATTTTTAATAAGATTCCAGCGAGAAGCATACAGGTACTGTAATGTGCCTCGCCGTGGGTGTCAGGTAACCAAGTATGTAAAGGTATAATCGGTGATTTGACGGCAAAAGCAATAAGAAATCCAATATAAAATAGTATTTCGAGTGTGACAGGATAGGATTGATTCGCTAATAGTTCTAAATTTAATGTTGGTTCGTTCGAACCATATAAACTTATACCTAAAACTCCTATTAATAAAAAAATAGAACTTCCTGCAGTGTATAAAATAAATTTTGTAGCTGAATACAGACGTTTCTTTCCACCCCACATGGATAAAAGGAGATAAACGGGAATTAATTCTAATTCCCACATGATGAAAAAAAGTAAAATATCCCGAGAAGAAAATGATCCTATTTGGCCGCTGTACATTGCTAACATCAGGAAATGGAATAATCGGGAATCCCGAGTAACTGGAAAAGCCGCTAAAGTAGCTAAAGTAGTAATAAATCCCGTCAGTAAAATCGTTCCTATAGAAAGCCCATCTATTCCCAGTCTCCAATAAAAATCAAAAAAATTGATCCATTTATAATCTTCGGACAGTTGAATTAACGGATCGTCCGTTTTAAAATTATAACAAAAAGCGTAGGTCGTTAGAAGAAGTTCTAAGATACAAATGCATATAGTATACCACTTATTAACTTTATTTCCCCTATGCGGGAGAAATAACATTAACGAACCGGCAGATATTGGAAAAACAACAATTATTGTTAACCAAGGAAAATCATTCGTGGTAAAGACAAGATACACCAGGTCCAAAGAACGCGTACTCAAAAAATATATATAAATAAAAAAATATAATTTACCTTTTTTGAGTACGAGTACTTGTCAATAAAAAAAAATAAAATGTATTCCAAATTTATTCAAATCGGGTTTTCGGTAACGTATCAATAAGCTAGACCCATGCTTCGAGTTGTTTCATGCCATAAATAAACTCGAACACTCAAAAAATCCGTTGGACAGGCAGATTCACATCTCTTACAACCAACACAATCCTCGGTTCTTGGGGCAGAAGCTATTTGCTTAGCTTTACATCCATCCCAAGGTATCATTTCTAATACGTCTGTAGGACATGCTCGGACACACTGAGTACATCCTATACAAGTATCATAAATTTTTACTGAATGTGACATAGGATCTATAGTTTTTTGAATGTCATAAATTTTCAATCTAGTAAACTTATAACTAAATGATATATTAAAATACTAGATGAAGCAATGATTTCCTTTAATAGAATTTTTTTAATTAATTCTGGCTCAATTGGTAAAAAACGGGGCTAAAATACTTTGATTTCTTAGATTTTCACAAATCTAATCTAGTAAGTCATAACCTATCATATATGCAAATTTAAACCTATAATTTTTTGATTTATGCTACTTATTTAATAAGGTCGATTGGTTGATACGAGTTGATTTTCTGTTACGATAAATTGACGAGACTATAGCTAATCCAATAGCTGCTTCAGCGGCTGCAATTGCTATAACAAAAATGCAGAAAATATCCCCTTTTTGTTGGGAATTATCAAAAAAATCAGAAAATGTTACGAAATTCATATTAACTGCATTGAGTATAAGTTCAAGGCACATAAGAGCCCTAACCATATTTCGACTCGTGATCAATCCATAAAGACCAATCAAAAATAAATAGGCACTCAAAACAAGTACATGTTCGAGTATCATTGAGCAACTCCTTATCAATTTTGATTCATTTCAATATGAATAATAAAAAAAATTCACTGGATTCAATCAACTAGAATATAACAACAAAGTACGAATAAAAACTATATTAGGGTCAAATATATATCAAATATAAAAATTTATATTTAAAATATGAAATAGTATTCAATCAAATTGAATTCAATGAACCAAAAAATATCATAACATACACAAACACAAAGTTTTCTTTGGTCTTTACTAATCGGAACCTTTTTTATTGACGAGCCACAGAAATTGCACCTATCAAAGCAACTAAAAGAATTATTGAAATGAGTTCAAATGGAAGAAAAAAATCTGTTGATAAATGAATTCCTATTTGTTGACTATTACTTATTAAATCTTGCTCTAAAATCTGGTTTAATCTTGTAGTCCAAATAACCCCGTACCATGACGTATCGAGAATAGTAGAAATTAATGAAAAAAGAATAGTTGTACAAACCAATGAAGTAATCCCATTCCCAACAGTCCACAGATTGAAATCTATGGAATATTCTGAATCATTCATGAACATCACAGCAAATATGATTAAAACATTTATGGCCCCCACGTAAATAAGGAGTTGTGCAGCAGCTACAAAATGGGAATTTGCTAGAATATACAATAAAGATATACAAACAAGAACAAATCCTAAGGAAAAGGCTGAAAATATTGGGTTAGGAAGTAATACCACTCCCAGACCTCCTACTAGAAGACCGGATCCCAGAAAAACTAAAAGAAAATCATGTATTGGTCCAGGTAAATCCATTATATTATAAAAAAAAGAAAAAATAGAAATCCTTTTCATGACCTTATTAATTTAACCGGGGCATTTTTTTTAATATGTTTCTAATAGAGTGAAATTAGAATCTAATGAATATGAATTGATGTAGATACAATTATTAGACAGTTTCGCTTTTTTATTCTAATATTTTCAACCTATCTATTTCAAGATAGTAATTACGAAGATATTATATTAATATTAAAAGGATGAGCCTTAATACATACTTAATATTATTTATTCTATAAATACAAGTTTTTAATTAAATTCTTTATATAATATAATTCAACAGTTTTGCATTCTTTTTTTAATAAAATTAATAGGTTTACCCATTTTTTTGTTGAGGTGAATTCAAAATTGTTCGAATAGTGTAATCGTCAATTACTGACATTGGTAAACGACCCAAAGCTATTTGATTATAATTCAACTCGTGACGATCATAAGTTGAAAATTCATATTCTTCAGTCATTGACAAACAATTTGTTGGACAATACTCAACACAATTACCACAAAATATACAAATTCCAAAATCAATGCTGTAATTAAGCAATCGTTTTTTTCTAATATTGGTTTCCAATTTCCAATCAACAACAGGCAGATCTATAGGACATACTCGAACACATACTTCACAAGCAATGCATTTATCAAATTCGAAATGGATTCGACCGCGGAAACGTTCTGATGTTATTAATTTTTCATAGGGATATTGAATAGTTACAGGTAAACGATTTGTGTGGGATAAGGTAATCATGAAACCCTGACCAATATACCTTGCAGCTCGTAGGGTTTGTTGACCATAATTCATGAACCCGGTTATCATAGGAAGCATATTGTAATTATCTATGAATAATTTGATCTTTGTTTCTTTCTCTTGTTTAAAACAAATAATCAATATCTTGGATTCATTTTCAATTTAGAGTGAAAAGAGTTGGAAAGAAGTTGTTAATAATAGATTACCAAGGGAAATCGGTAAAAGAAATTTCCATCCAAGATTTAATAGTTGATCCATTCTTAACCTCGGTAAAGTCCATCTGGTTGCGATAGAAATGAACAAGAACAAATAAGTTTTAGCTAATGTAATAAAGATACCAATTGTTGTTCCAAAAATTTGATCCTTTTCAAATAGCTGCAGAATAGATATATACGGAATAGAAATATTCCAACCGCCTAAGTATAGAACTGTTACAAATAATGAGGAAATTAATAGATTTAGATAAGAAGCAACGTAAAATAAACCAAATTTGATACCGGAATATTCAGTTTGATAACCTGCTATTAATTCTTCTTCGGCTTCTGGTAAATCAAAAGGTAACCTCTCGCATTCTGCTAGGGAAGAAATTAGAAAAATGATAAAACCGATAGGTTGACGCCACAAATTCCATCCCCAAAAACCATATTTTGATTGTGCCTCAACTATATCAACTGTACTTAAACTGTTAGATAATCCTAGTCGGTGATAACATTACTATTCTCACCGCTATTACAAAACCGTACATGAGGTCTTCGCCTCATACGGCTCCTCGGGGGCCGTAAATAAATCTAAGGACCAGATTAGTATTATTTAGATGGATATGATGTTCTAAAATGGATTAAATAGAAATATATCTGGGATCCCGAATTATACCAATGGAATTCTGTCTGCTCAAATTCTAAAAATAAAAAACGCGCTTCGGAATTCATCTCATCCTTTACAAATTTTAATTTCTATTTGTTGAGTAATAACTTAATCCTTTAATAAAACACCCCTTGTCAAAATAAAACTAGGTATTTAAGCCCGTCGTGGTTTTCAATTACGAAAAAGAATTAAACATCCTATTAGTTTATTATTAATGATAGAAATTCTATTTTATTTTCGAAATCTATCAAAATAAATATCCTTGTTTCGTTCCTATTCTTCTTTCTTTTTTAGAAAAAAAGTCGGTGGACTTCAAAAAAAATAAAGGATTATTTCGTTTCTGATAGTCATTACATTTATCGGTGGATGGGAGCATACTCTGAATCGGAATCTTGGGGAATACTGCCTGATAATTTCTACTAATTTCAAGCCCCAATTAACCTTCTTTTTTTTTATCTTATGTTATGCATAAATATCCTTTTCAATTTGGTTAATCTCTATTACAAATTCTTTGTGTATTTTGGTGTTTCTAACCATCCACGCGTTTTTACCTAATTTCCGTTCACTTTGAAATATATGTATGCTAATTTATATAACTGATAGTGAAAACGTCATATGGTTAATATTTTTTTTAACCCGCTTCAAGCCCGGATGACTAATCAACAAACCTTGGGGTAAAGTGATTATTACGGTTATGTTTATTTCCGTTTAACCTTTGTACATAGGAAATGAGACTCAATTTTTCGTTTTACTGCTAATTTCTGAGCAGTTTTTTTCACTCATATATAACTATCAAATTGCTTTTATTAAGATTAACCCGAAAGATAAATATATATATTCCAGTTTTTCATTTATTCATCTAGAAGAAACGGAATAAACGTTTATGTTTCAACGAATCGCACGTAGAGATATTGATAAAACACATAGAGTTAATGGTATTTCATAACTAATCGCTTGGGCAGCAGCTCGCAGACCACCTAAAAAAGAATATTTATTATTTGATCCATATCCTGACATAAGAAGTCCGATCGGAGCAATACTTGAGATGGCAATCCATAAAAAAATACCGATATTGAGATCCGCTAAAACAAGGTGATTGCTAAAGGGAATTACTGAATAACTTAGTAAAATAGAGATAACTGCTATAGATGGTCCAATACTAAATAAAGGAGTATTTCCTCTAGATGGACGAAGATCTTCTTTGAAAAGTAGTTTTGTCCCGTCGGCTAAAGCTTGAAGAATTCCTAACGGGCCGGCGTATTCAGGTCCAATACGTTGTTGTATCCCTGCAGATATTTCTCTTTCTAACCACACAATTACTAGTACACCTGTTATGATTCCCAATACAAGAGAAAATATAGGGACAAATATCCATATGAGTCCATAGACCTCTTTTAAAGATTCCAATCTAACAAAAGAATTTATAGTTTGTACTTCTGTTGCATAAATTATCATTTTAACGATCAACTTCTCCCATAATTATATCTATGCTACCGAGTATCGTCATAATATCAGCCAATTTCATTCTTTTAACTAGTTCAGGAAGAATTTGCAAATTAATAAAACCCGGCGGTCGGATTTTCCATCTCCAAGGAAAACCACTTTGATCTCCTATGAGAAAAATTCCCAATTCCCCTTTTGGAGCTTCAACTCTTACATAAAGTTCTTGTTTCGATAATTCAAAAGTAGGGGAAGGTTTTTTACTAATGAATCGATATTCAAAATCATTCCACTCTGGATTGCTTTTTTTATCAAAGCTTCTACTTTCTAAATTCTCATAGGGACCCCCCGGAAGTCCTTCCAGAGCCTGTTGAATAATTTTGATGGATTCTGTCATTTCGCTAAGTCGTACTAAATAACGAGCTAATGAATCTCCTTGTTTTTGCCACTGAATTTCCCATTCAAATTCATCGTAAGATTCATAACGATCAACTTTACGAAGATCCCATGGTATTCCTGATGCGCGTAGCATTGGTCCGGATAAACCCCAATTTATTGCTTCTTCCCCACCAATAATCCCAACGCCTTCAACTCGTTCTAAAAAAATAGGATTTCGTGTAATCAGTTTTTGATATTCAACAACCTCTGTTAAAAAATAATCACAAAAATCCAAGCATTTATCTATCCAACCATAAGGTAAATCAGCCGCTATTCCTCCAATACGAAAAAAATTATGCATCATTCTCATACCGGTGGCAGCTTCGAATAGATCATATACAAATTCTCGTTCTCTGAAAATATAGAAAAAGGGAGTCTGTGCCCCAATATCTGCCATAAAAGGGCCAAGCCATAACAGATGAGAAGCTATACGACTCAATTCCAGCATAATTACTCTGATATAGCTGGCCCTTTTAGGAACTTGAATATTTCCCAATTGTTCTGGTCCATTTACTGTTATTGCTTCTGTAAACATAGTAGCTAAATAATCCCACCGCGTTACATAAGGTAAATATTGTATAATTGCTCGGTTTTCCGCAATTTTTTCCATTCCTCGGTGTAAATAACCCAATATGGGTTCACAGTCAACAACATCCTCACCGTCTAGAGTAACAATTAAGCGAAGAACACCATGCATGGATGGGTGGTGAGGTCCCATATTGACTATCATAAGATCTTTTCCTGTAACTGGTCTCTTCATAAGTTTTTCCTTGATTCGTTCTGGTATGAATTAGATTGCTGAAAAAGAAGTTTATTAAAAAATTCAAGATCTAAAAAATTAACTAATTCACAATTTTGGAATTTAACGAGTTTTTAATTCCCGAATATTCAACTGATTAATTAATTCTTTATAACGTACTCTATTTTTTTTTGACAAATAAGCCAGCAGTCGTTGACGTTTTCCCAGAATTTTTCGTAGACCCCTCTGAGATAAATAATCTTTTCTGTGCAATTCCAAATGTGAAGTCAGTCTTCGTATCTTATTAGTGAAACTGAATACTTGAAATTCAACGGATCCCCTGCTTTCTTCTTTTTTTTCTTGAAATGAAATGAATGTATTTTTTATCATAAAAAGAAATCCTTCCCTTTTTAATATGAATTGAAAGATATGAATTTGACTGATCAGTAATAATAATGGTAGTTTTTTTGTACAAAGATCCGAATTTAATTATCAACTTCTTAATTCTTAATTTTATAAAAAAAAGTCTAAATTTTGATCTAAAAAAGGAGGATTTTTTGAATTTATTTATGGATCCGCTCTGATTGGTATCTATGTCATTAATTAAATGAATCTCATGTATAAAGATTGAATTTAAAACAATCCCTCATATTTGTGCATCCAATTGATATACCGTAACTTATATTATATATATAGTAAAAATATAGTAAAAAGGATCTACCATTAATGCATTTGAAATCGCGTATACATGTGTATTCTTATCATACTGAAACGATTTCCGTTAGTCGTATTAAACCAATAGCGATTCATACAAGCTAAATCTTCTAATCGAAAATTGGGCCAAAGAAAGGATTTTAATTTAATTAGTTTTTTTTTATCCTTATCAAGATCTTTCTTTTTCTTCAAAACTGTGGTCAAGTTTTGAATATTTGTATCAAATCTTGAATTTCTATCTCTCACATTTTTTTTTTTTAAGTTGAAACAAATTAGAATTCTAAATTCTTTACGTCGTTTAGGGGATAGAATATTTTCAGGGACAAAGAAATCAGAATTATTTTTTTTATCAATATAGCTTTTTTTTTTTGATCTTTTACTTATTTTTTGTTTATTTTTATGAACCAATGAAATCCCGATGGTTCTATATATAATAAGTTGTCCATCGTTTTTTACAGACAAACGGACAGGTTCAACAATCAATATTCCTTTTTTCATTAATTTTTCAAAAGTGAAATTCTTCTCAATCAGTAGAATATCTAGGCTCATCTCTCCTCTTTCAATAGAAGATATCGCTATATCGTTTGGATTTTTTAGTCTAACCAAGAGACAGTATACTTTTACATTATTGAGAATTTTTTTTTTAAAAAAACAATTCCATCGCAATTGAAAACGCGAATACCTTTTGAGAAATAAGTCAAGTTCCGCTTCAGTATTGCTTTTTAGTTGTTTTTGATTTTTACGTTTTTTTATCTTCGATTCTGCATAATTTTCTTCAATAGTTTTTTCTTGGTTTGATAGAGCTGATTCCGCATTTATTTTTGTTTCTTTATCTGATTCAAACTCTTCTTGACCTGCCGATTCGTTTTCTTCTTTATTTAGATTAAAAAATCGAAGGAATTGTTTTTCGTTTGATGGTATAAAACCTTTTTTCTTTAGAGTGATCTGTTTATTCACATTTTTTGTTTCATTAAAATTGAAAAGAAGTAATTTAATTGGTATGACCCACGGTTTCATTTTATATGTACTAGAAAATAAGAAAAATTCTGGAAAGAAAAAAGAGTCCAAATTTGTTATACGATGATTTATTATTTCTTCATTCATTCCCATCCAATCAAAAAATAAACTTTTTTGATTGGCAAGACCCGTCTTAGTTATTTTATCAATTCTTTGATAATTCTGAACTTTAGTCTTAATATATTTTTTTTTACTGTGAGTATCAGGCTCAATATTTACTTTTTTTCTAAACCAAAAGTTGAGAATTCTCCAATCCAAATATTTTCTATGCCGAATTTCCCCTATACCCTGAATATTATATTTTTCTAGAAAACAAGAGACTAAACAATTTTCTAGGCCTGTAGACATATCAAAAAATTTTTCTGTCGAATGCATAGATTTGTAGCAAAAAAGATTATATATAGAATCCTTTTTGAAATTATCTTTATGTTTTGGATTGAAAAATGAGTTGGCCTTAAAAAAATTTTGTTTTTTGTAATTATCCAAATTTTTTTTTTCAGATGAATCCACTTTGGTTTTTAGAACGAGAGAGTCTTGGTTTATTTTATTTTTCCATTTTTTTGTTACTAATCTAGCCCATGCAATCTGAGGTAAATTATATTGAGAATGACTTCGTAACCAGTTTTTCCATTGATTTATTTCGGAATTTAAAAGGGTTTTATCTTTCCATTCATAATGAAAGATTCCTTGTTCTTGAAAAAAATCCTTTAGTTGATTCTTAACAAAAAAGGATGTTATGTATATGTTATATTCAAAAAAAGTTTTTAATTTATAAAAGTTACTAACTTGAATTTGTGATAATTTGTAAAATACATATGCTTGTGATAAAGGGCACAAGTCATAACTAAAAAAATTTTTTTTTAATATGAAATTTTTTATAGTCGAAATAAAATAAATGGTATTTTTTTTTTTAGTAATTTTTTCTCCAATTTCGTCATTCTTGTAAATATATCTATCAAGAATTTTTTTTGTTGATTCAAAAAAAAGTTGTGTAGTAATTCTTGGAATATTAATGATACCTAGAAAAATAGTTATAGACAGTTGTTCAACGCAAAATTTTCTAAAAAAAAAAGATTTACGAATTAATCGAGTATTTTTTCTTTTTAATGTCTGCCAACTTTTTTTTAATGACTCAATTATTTTAGAATCATAACACAGTTTGTTACAACTATTAGTTAGTTTTTCTTTTTCTTTTGAAATTTCTTCCGTTTGATTTCTGATTGTCTTTATTCTATCAATCACATTTTTTATGTTGTTTTCGCTGAGTGAAGAATTTGTCCACTCCGTGGATTTTTTTTGAACAGATAGTTCATGAATCATCTGATTACTCATTATTGAAACTTTTTTAGTTTCATTTAATTCATATATTTCTCTCGGGCCAACTAATGGAATTCTATTTCGTTTTGAAAGGTTTTTTTTTTTTTTTTTTAGAAAAAGCAAGTTTTTTATAATCCAGTTTTTAATCTCTTTTTCGACTTTTAGGAAAATTGTTGTTCTTTCTTTGAAAATCCTTAAAACCGGAAAAGACTTCGTTTTGGATTTTTTGATTCTTTTTTTTAATTCTTTAAAAATGGGTTCAAAAAAAGAAGGCGTTTTTTTGGTCGAACCAAAAGGTAGGTCAGTTTCTAGTCCCCAAACCGTTAAAAAACTAAAATCATTTTTTTCTCTTTTTTTTTTTTTTAGTCGGACTTTCTGAGATGATTGAAATTGATATTTATGCCAAGGTTTAAGATAAAACGGAAATAGGATTTTTATCTGAATACCATCCGTTAACCAGTTTCTTGGAAATTCTGTTTCGGATAGTTGAACCCCATTATAAGTACATTTAACATGCATTTCACGTTTCCAATCCTTTAAATCCTCAGACCACTCAGGAAATTGAAATAATAATAAACGGATGCTATTTTTAATTATTATCAATAAAGGTAATATAATATATTTTCTAAGAATAGATTGAGTTACTAAGATAAAACCTCTTATTATTTGAGAAAATAGGAAGCTATCCCAAGTTTCCGCAATTTCTATCCGTCTTTGTTCTTCTTTTTTTGATTGCTCTTCTTCGTTTTTATAAATAAACTTTTTTTTTTTCCACATGAAATTTCTAAGAATTTTTTTTTTTAGCCCCCATATATCAAACGAAAAAAAAAAAAGTTTATTTATTCTATCAAAAAAAAGGGGCGAATGTGCTTTTGCTTGCAAAAATTCCCAAATAACAGTTTTACGCCTTTGGGAACGCATGGATCCTTTAATTATCTCTCGACGAAAATCAGATTGTTGTGAATAATGGATCAAAGCCATTTCATCTTGTTGATCAGAATTTTGATTATCTTTGAAATTAGTATAAATCCCGTTATGAGGTTCTTGTAAATCAGTAAAAACCACTACACGTTTTGCTTTTCTTGAACGAATTCCAGGTTCGTCTGGTACATTTTCTTCAGTTTCGCCTTCCAATTCTTCCAACTCACTTGTTAATTTGTATGACCAGTGAGGAACTTTTTTATTGATTTCATGGAAATCAATAAAATTTTTTATAAAAGTTTGATCATTATTATAAATTATAACGACATCAAATAAAATTTTTAAAATTTTTATTTCTTCTTCTGAATGTGAATGAATTTTTTCTTCTTGGGGTTCTGAAAAAAAATAAATTCTTTTCTCTATTGATAAAGACTTTCTATTAAATTTTTCTATTGTTTGCTCAAATTTTTGAGAATTAATCTTCAGAAGTATACCATGAATTTTGTTTATCCAAGATCCTCTTATATTCTTTTTTTTATAGGTTTTTGTTATGATTTGGAAAGGAGATAATTTTTTGATTCTTCCGCGAGAGATCCCATACAAAAATGGATCATAAATTTTAGGTAAATATTCTTTTTTAGTTTCGTTATGACAAAATCGAGTCGTTTTTTCCAGTATATTTTCAATAAACCATTTCTTATCTAAAGCTTCAATTCTAGTTAAAAATTCGTTTTTTAAATTTTCTTTTTTTTCTTCATTGATCAAACTCCAACAAGTATAAACTTGATCCGAGGGTGCTTTTTCTGTTGTAAATGAAGGGATCTTTTTTTGTATCATTTCAAAAAAAGTTGAAAGGTTGGGAGGATATGTAAAAGATATTCGTTCTTTTCCATCACTTTGGCATGTATAAAAAAAATATTGTGACATTTCATTTCTTAGAGTATTTTCAATTTTATCATTTTTTATATATCGATTTGG